GACAAGGGACTGCTGCGGGCCAAGCCGTAGAAGGTATCGCGAGACAACCAGAAGCAGAGGGTAAAATACGAGGTACTTTATTGCTTAGTCTGGCTTTTATGGAAGCTTTAACAATTTATGGACTGGTCGTGGCATTAGCGCTTTTATTTGCAAATCCTTTTGTTTAATCCTTGAAATAAATGGGAAAGTCTTATTTTGATCTTTCTTATTTTATTATCTTAGATTTGCCGCTTGATTTTTCAAATTATATCAAGATTTCAATCCTACAATAACTTTAACTTATTCGTTGAGATAATACAATACCCCGTGGGAAGGACTAATTTGAGGATCAGGAATTAGCGGATCCACTCGCTTTTTTCCTTCCCGTTCTCGGTCCAATGGAACCCCCTTTTTTAGTACGCCTTGCAACGAACGAGATATATCGTAATTGATATGATACCTGGCCTGGGACCTAATTATAATTAAGTATTTTTTTTTGGGGGGGAGTTCAATTGAAATTAAATAGATTGAGAAATATGGAAAAAAATAAAATCAACAAAGGGTGAAGTCATACAAAAAGAACTCTGTTCAATTTAGTCAGTCCTATCTATAAGAGGAGATCATATGAAAAATGTAACCGATTCTTTCGTTTCCTTGGGTCACTGGCCGTCCGCCGGGAGTTTCGGATTTAATACCGATATTTTAGCAACAAATCCAATAAATCTAAGTGTAGTCCTTGGTGTATTGATTTTTTTTGGAAAGGGAGTGTGTGCGAGTTGTTTATTTCAAGAATAAGCTGGATCTAACCAGCTGCACTTTTTTCTTTATAACTAGGAAAGAAAGGTGCACGATCCCGCGAATTACTTCTGAATCAATTCAGAAATCATATGTACGAACCGTAGCATTTCGTGATTCGTTGGTAAATACACTTTGATTCTCTATTAACCAATAATATGGGGCCCTAAACATGGTTAAAGCTAAATTGTTTGAAGTCTGGGCGCAACATTGGTGTTCTTTCTACCACTATGTTAGTATGGCGAGAGTTTCAAAACGAATCCTTGCATTTTTTCCGATATAGAACACTCATATCGATAAAATGATTTGTGAACCTTTTATTGTTACTGAAAAACGGGAATCCCCTCCTTTTTTTATCCAATGCGGAATCGACGACCTATGTATAAAGTAAGCGGAATTTTTGGGATTTGAATAAAAAAAAAAAGAAACAACTTTGCCGATAATTACAGATTTTTTGTCTGGTCGGAAGAGTCCTCCGAATATTCTGGTCTTGGATCAATGATCCGTTTCAATATTTTTGAATCCGAACAGAAAAGAGAGGATAAGCTCATTATATTATATATATAAAAAAAAATATAAATAAAAAAGTGATACGGGAATGCCCCATAAGTAAGTGAGCGTGAGAGCCAAATGAATCGAAAGATTCCTGTTTGGTTCGGGAAGAGGTCATGGAATTGTTAAAATTAATTGTAATGGGAAGATAATCTACTTTCATTAAGTGATTTATTAGATAATCGAAAACAGAGAATCTTGAGTACTATTCGAAATTCAGAAGAGCTACGCAAAGGGTCCATTGAAAGGCTGGAAAAGGCCAAGGCCCGCTTACGAAAAGTGAAAATAGAAGCGGATGAGTTTCGAGTGAATGGATATTCCGAGATAGAACGAGAAAAATTGAATTTGATTAATTCAACTTATCAGAATTTGGAACGATTAGAAAATTACAAAAATGAAACCATTCAGTTTGAACAACAAAGAGCGATTAATCAAGTCAGACAACGCGTTTTTCAACAAGCCTTACAAGGAGCTCTAGGAACTCTGAATAGTTGTTTGAACAACGAGTTACATTTACGCACTATCGGTGCTAATATTCGTATGTTTGGGGCGATGAAAGAAATAACTGATTAGTCCTTCTACTGTAGGTATTATTTATTGATTTTTCCTTTGCTTCTGAAAAAGAATTAAGCAAGACTCATGGCAACCCTTAGAGCCGACGAAATTAGTAATATTATCCGTGAACGTATTGAGCAATATAATAGAGAAGTCAAGATTGTGAATACTGGCACCGTACTTCAAGTAGGTGATGGCATTGCTCGTATTCATGGTCTTGATGAAGTAATGGCAGGTGAATTAGTAGAATTTGAAGAGGGTACAATAGGCATTGCTCTTAATTTGGAATCCAATAATGTTGGTGTTGTGTTAATGGGTGACGGTTTGATGATACAAGAGGGAAGTTCTGTAAAAGCAACAGGAAGAATTGCTCAGATACCAGTGAGCGAGGCTTATTTGGGTCGTGTTATAAATGCTCTTGCTAAACCTATTGATGGTAGGGGCGAGATTTCAGCTTCGGAATCTCGGTTAATTGAATCGCCCGCCCCAGGTATTATTTCGAGACGTTCCGTATATGAGCCTATGCAAACCGGACTTATTGCTATTGATTCGATGATTCCTATAGGACGCGGTCAGCGAGAATTAATTATTGGGGACAGACAGACCGGTAAAACAGCAG